ATTTATCCCTTACCTTGTATTCTCTTTATTTGTATGCTATTACTAGGAATGGGATACAAGTACAAAATTCCAGACATCTCGCAAAAACAGTATAAACAAAGCAAGCAAAAGGGCTTCGAAATTTTTTTTTATGATCATACATAATTCTATCGATCAACAAGAATTTGGCGCTTTTTACCAACTTGATGTTAAGGAATCTCTGGATCTAGAAATTCATTTCGTACAATTGAACCTTTTCAAACTGTTTCTTTTTAAGAACCAAAAAAATTTGTGCCAAAATAACAGATGCCAAGAAGAACAAAAGACCTTGGACGCGTAATGGATCTTGAAGCACTATTTCTGCATCTCCCTGACCAAACCCTCCCACATTGGGATTGCTTGTTAATGGTTGATCAAGCTTGATGGATTCACCCTCTGAAACAAGAAGTTCTGGTCCTGGAGGTATAATATCAACCACTTGATGTCCATCCGATGCATCAGCTATGGTTATTTCATATCCCCCCTTTTCTTTACGTACTATTCTGCTTACTATACCTGCTGATGTAGAATTATAGACTGTATTGTTACTCTTGCTCCCATCGGGATAAATCTGGCCCCTTCCTCGGTTCCCACCCACATATATGGGATATTTTAAGAAGTGAACGTCTTTTTTCGTAGCAGGGTCGGGGGAAAGAATGGGAAAGACGATTTCACTATATTTCTGACCAGGAACAGGACCTATCACAAGAATATTTCTTTTATTGGGACGATAACTCTGAAAAGACAGATTTCCCATCTTTTCTTTCACCTCGGGAGAAATACGATCGGGGGGAGCTAATTCGAATCCCTCGGGTAAAATAAGAACAGCCCCCACATTCAAACCCCCCTTTTTACCATTAGCAAGAACTTGTTTCAGTTGCATATCATAAGGGATTCGAACAACTGCTTCAAATACAGTATCAGGAAGCACAGCTTGCGGAACTTCAATATCCACGGGCTTATTAGCTAAATGGCAATTGGCACATACAATTCGTCCAGTTGCTTCTCGTGGATTTTCATAACCCTGCTGCGCAAAAATGGGATATGCATTTGAAATGGATGCCCGAGTTATTACATATATCATGATCGATACAGAAATGCATCGAGTCATCTGTTCCTTTACCCAAGAAAAAGTATTTCTATTTTGCATGTTCCAATCACATTGATCCCGGAATTTCTACAATAAATTAGATAGGTAGCTAGTATAGTTCCCTATCTACGAGTCTGCCATTGTACTGGAATAATTGTACTGGAATATAGGACGAATACCTTGAACAGATAGAAATATAAAGAGTAAGTCAGATTTTAAATGCTTTCTTTAATACACGAAGAAATATTCTGATTTGATTGATATCAGGAGATCAAATGAGCTCTTCATTCATTCATTGAATGATAAATGACTACAAGTGAGGGAGATACACGATTTAAATAATGGAAGATCCAATATTTCACAATTGTATCTAGAATAACTGGAAAAGTGGAAACAAGACCAGATATAATTTGATCATTATGAGCCAACCCAAAATCGTTGTAGACCGAACCAATCATTAGTTCCCAACCATGGGTCGAGTGAAATCCGATCCATAAATCAGTGACTAAAAGAATCGAAAAAGCTTTTATTGTGTCACTTAAGTTATAGAGGAATTCCTGAACCCAAGAATTCAGAATGACAAGTTCTTCATTACCCAGAATAAAATAACCACTTAGAATAGCGAAACAGATTATATTTGTCGAGAAATGCAAAATGATATGGAGATTATATTCATTGTGTGTTTTGACCAATTGTATCGTTTCTTTGTGTATTCCTATACGAAGCTTTTGTATATGTGTATCCGGGTACTCCTTTATCGTTTCGTCCAACAGGAATAGTTCCTCTAATTCTATGAATCTTTCTAGAACGTTTTTCTCTTGAATATCATTCAAAAAAGTTTCGGATTGCCTGGTATTCCACCAATTAGTAACCCAAGGTTCCAGACTTTTATTAAATGAAAGAGAAACCCACCAGGGCAAAAATACTATAGATGCAAGATATGGGAGGGAAGTCAATGCTTTCTTTTTTTTCATTTTTTATCTGTGAATTGTTAATGAACCTGCTTCATTCGTCGAGTCTATCTGATCTGATATTTCTCTGAAGCACGAGTTCTATAACAAGGTATGGAACCTATGGATCTATTCCCCATTTTTGTGTAATAATTTAGTCCTTGGATCTAGAAGGAGTATAGAAATAAAATTTAAGGGTCCTTTTCGGATGAAAAAAAAAAAATAAGCAAATATTATTCCCAGATATCTCAATTGGGCAAATTTGAACCAATTGCATCTTCATTTGTTCCTTTCGATGAATGCTCGAAAAAACCACTTGAAGTAACGAATATTATTCGGATTTCGAGATCAACCCCCCCCCCCCCCGGATCAATTAATTATTTCGAAATGTTTCACCATCTAACCACAGCCCAGGAATAGAATAACGGGAGGGATATTTCTTTGGATGATTTATGAGAGATCCAATCCTTTGTTCATCANAGGAACAANAAGAAAGGATAAAAAGAAAGATCGATTGAAAAAATAGAGAGAATTTACGAAATATGATCTATCTGTATCTAACGTATCAATTCAAAATCTTGGGCCTAAAAAGATGAATTCTGTATTACGAAATAAATGTTCGGATATATTTGATAAATACATACTTATTAGACGTTTTACTAGTATAAAAGAATGGAGTTGGGCTCCATACGCATAAAAAAGAGTTTTGGTAGACAAAATAATGGCTTCTTATTATAGTTGTTCTATATACGCCCTCCTGCTTTTGTTTTATTCTATGGTATGGGCCGCCGCGCCAACGGAACGGGGAAATAGAATCTAACATGTTTTGCTCGAATGAGCATTCTGAAGAAACGTCAGTTGTATTAAAAAGGGAATTCGCAAGTTCCTTCCCTCATGCTGAGAAAACACTTATTCTTCAGTTCATTTCAAAATACTTCAATTGGTACACGCAAGAAATAGGCCAATTCAGCAGCTTTTTGTTCAATTTCTCGTGGAGTAAAATTCTCATCAGTACGAGTCAAGGGAATGGCTCCTTGGCCTCTGATTTCCATATAAAGGACACGGCGAGGATAAAGACCCTCTTTAACCTCCATTCTGATTGATTGGATATCCCTCATAAGGAAGCGAAGGAAGATGCGACGATTTATTCCAGGAAATCCCCAACGAAAAATACACACTATTCCTTCTTTTCTATCGAATCGGTCATAACCACTACCTACATTCCACGAAATTGTGCACCACAAATAGGAGCTAATGAATAGACCCGCGATCCCATAGAAAGACATCACGATCCCTTGTGGAAAAAAAACGATTTGCTGAGATGGAAATACGGATATAAGATTCCTACCAAGATAACTGGAAGTTCCAACCACTAAAAATCCTAGTGAACCTAAAAAAAGGATACAGGCCCAGCAAAAATTACTTGTTTTTCGAGACCCCGTTATAAGTTCTATCCATATATGTTCTGATCGCCAGTTCATACTATACTAGATCTAGTTGCATTCGATTGGAATTGAGAGAATAACCCAAATGAATTTGACTTTACTTTTCTTGATCCCGAAGTAACTCTTATCAACTAGCACTATTCTGATGTGAACCATTAGGAGTAATTGGTTAGATACATTGACTTTCTATTTAAAAAATATTCGCGGATCCATTTTTAACCAGCTATACCCGCATATATATGCATTTATACAGATATCATGGATCCAAATGCATAACAAAGAGTTCTTTTATTTGTGTTCGGAAAGAGCCACATATCGTACCATATTACACTAAATAGATATCTGTATTATGATCCAGTGTTGAAATAAATTGATGAGATTTGGTCCCATTGGATCTAGACAATCTTATTTTTTTGGACATGAAGAGATAAAGAAGCCATTGCAATTGCCGGAAATACTAGGCCCACTAAAGGCACAAAAATAGAGGGTAAGTTGAGATCTGTCATAGAATGGGTGCCTCGATTTAATATTTGTACCTCTTATAAAGATATCATATAATAGTATATCTATTATAAGTAATATTAAGTAGTTAATAAGTGCAAGGAATGTAGAACTAAATTAAGTGTACCTATTCATCTTTCTACACGAATATGTATGATAATCCGCTTTAATAAATTTTATTATTGTTCTTCTCCCATCCTTAATCTTATTTCTATCTTTCTAATAAGGAGTTTCTTATGAGTTCGCGACTCTAACTAATCCGATCCAACAAACAGGGATTCATAGTCAAAAATGGGGGTTTTCGGTAGATATAGAAATCACTTACTTCTATATTTCTTCTATATTTCATTTCGATATTTTTTTTTTTATTTTTCATTATTGTCTATATACGTAAGAAGGCCAGAGAAAATTCTTTTTATTTTCCCTAATTCTCCGGAAGGATAAATTCACTCTTTTATCCTGTTGATAGAGGGTTACTGATTACTAATCATGAATAGAGGTAGGATAAAAAATAGATCTGGAGGAAAAAAGAAAAAGTAATTATCCGAAACTTCTTACTCTTACTACAAGTAGAACTTATGTCACCAAAGAAAACACCATTCTTCTTAGTTTTTTTGATTACGATGAACTAAATACTTGTTCGCTACAAATAACTGAATCTAGTGCTATACTTTAATTTTTTGAATTTTGATTCAAGGGAAAGAAACCGTGGAGCTGAAATAACTCACTCAGAACACCTTTTAAAAGATTACGTGGTACGATTAGGTCGAATAAGCCCTTATGGAATGAATACTCAGCCGCTTGTGAACCATCGGGTACTGTCTTATTCAATGTTTGTTCAATTACTCTCTTACCCGCAAATGCAATGTAGGCATTAGGTTCAGCAATAATGACATCTCCCAACATACCAAAACTGGCTGTCACCCCACCGGTTGTAGGAGATGTAAGGATTGATACATAGAATAACTTTTTATTTGATTGATAATTATATGAAGC